TCATTCCAAGTTCGACGTACGAGCTGTACAAATAAAAATCCCCTTCGTTACAGAATGTCTTCTGCAAATAGATAGATATCGGATCTATGGGGCAATTATTTAGAAGTAAATTTTGTGCGACAGCCCTTCCTATCTGATAGAAAAGGAGCCGAGAATTCTGAACCGGTATTACATGGGCTCGCAAATCCCAAGTTTGTCTATGACGAGCGAATCTAATTGTATTTTCGTCTATAATTGATTTCCCATGTGAAATACTAATCGATAGGGCCTCATTGGTAAGTGCTATAAGATCTTGTGCATTGGAACCCATGGTTATGGCCGCGAATCCATTAGCCTGGAACGCTTTTTTTTCCAAGCGAAATCCCCTAGTATATGAAAGAGTGAAAAAGTGCTTTCGTTGTTGTGGAATAAGAGGCCTTCGTACCTTAATGCACGTATCTAATCTATGCGGAGCTATTAGAGAGGGATCCACGAATTGGGGAAAATGGGTCGAAGCAATAACAAGACTATTTCCAGTGGAAGATCTTTCACAATCCCAGGAGAGAAGGTTCACTAATAGCTCGAGGGAGAAGGAACCCGAATCCCTAAAATGCAGCTCATGAATGTTTGGAATCCATATTATGCAAGGAGAGATTGCTTTTGTTAATTCGATTTGAAGGCTGATATAAAATTGGGCTACGCGCCACACCGTGTCCATCTCCTCAGTTAGCGCATCCATCCTAGTTAGCTGTTCCAGCTCCATATTAATCTTATCGTCATGAGCATCTCTCTCCTCAAAACTATAGATACTAGGATCAAAATCAATATCCATATCGTCAAAAACATGAATATCTTGATTAATAGCCTCAATAGGGTCACGAGCATCAATAAAAATCTCGATCTCATCATCACTGGCATCACTGTCATCATCAGCATCAGCAAAACGAAAAACTGTATCCCGGAACTTGTCCAGAAATATCGTAATGAAAGGAAGATAGGAGTTTTTCGTTAGGTATTTGACCAAATAGGATTGTTCAATTCCTATAGAACCTATCACTAAAATACCCCGAGAGGGGGTTACAGCTAAGCGGAGCGAAAAGGGTTGTAGATCAGATGGGACATGAACACTATTAGCCCCAGACGGGGTTTGTGCATAAGTGATTGTCTGATAATGAGCAAGGAATAGCCGTCTTTCTGCTAAAGAGGATGTATCGAACTCATAATTTAGTAGATCCTTGTTATGAAGGTCAATTAAGTTTCCTAAGTAAATTTCTCCCGGTTGTTCCATCAGTGGAGAATCAAAGTCATTCTTTGAGAAATGATCACTCTGAGTCAGACTCCATAAAATTCGATCAATCCTTTTTTCTGGCGTTAAGGTGGAGAACTGAATCAAGACTTCTCTTTCTTCATCCTCAACCCAATCACTGTTTGCGGCCCAGTCTTCTATCGTTTCATCAATCCAATACCCGCTCCTTTTTCTTAGCACTGAATAGATCTCTTTACTTGTATGACTTAGATATCTCGTATTTATCAAAAAAGCGAGTGGATCGAAGGGCATACTTATGAGATCGATGATCTCGACGAGCTTTTTCTTCCAATTTTTCTTCTTATTAAAGCGTATTCCATCAGCATTACGCAAGAACAGCTTTTGCAGAGCACCTAGAAAGAGATTAGTTAACCTGAACAACCCGAAAGAATTCGATTCAGATAGAGGATACCTATCCAGAAGTTTTCCCACCTCAATCTCAAGCATAGATGATTCCATTATCAAAGATTTGACCGTTTTGAACTCTGTCTGTAACTCACTAGCGATCGAGAAAACAACGTAAAGATGTACCACAACGAGACTTCCAGCCACAAGAAGAAGGAAAAAGATTGCAGAGAGGAACTCCCGAAGATTTTCCGATCTCAGCTGTGTCGATCTCAATGGTAGCTTCTTTTTTGGAGGAATCAGGCCATAGGACAGAACAAACTTATGAAAACACTTCCTCTGAATCGTACTTATCTTCCTCTGAATCTTACTTATCTTCCTCTGAATCTTCCTTATCAGAGTATATTGCCTCTTCCATTTTGTAAGACAAAATGGAATCTGTTTAATTCGCCCTTTTGTAACTGCTACCTCACTAATATCACTAATAATATCAATCAAAATGGATACACTATCCATAAAAATGGATACAAACTTGTTTTTGCTCTTTAGTCTCCACAATAGGTCTGAACAAATTTGTAAAAATAGAGGCTTTAGATATCTGTACCCTTGGGAAGTAAAGGCCCATGGCAGATATGTTTGGAAGAGATTCCATTTTGAGCGAGTTGAAAAAGCACTATCTCGTTGAAAGGTTCTATCCATCCGCTTTTGCTGAGCGCATTTTTTCTTTAGCCAAAGACTCTCTTTGTTCCCCCTTTTGGGTGGGAAATATTTCTCAGAACATAGATTGTGAATCAAACCCATGTTTGTGAGAGACTGATACAAGTTCTTCCCTTCTGAATCAGATAGATTCATATCTGAAAGAGGTTGACA